GAGGAAATAGCATAGTATTGTCCGATTCACAGGGATACATGGAAGTGTCTTTATTGTCAAAATGAGTACTAAAGGATCGCATCAGATTTCGTATATTCCCATCAATTTGATATATCTTCTTCGAAAAAAGGGAAACCTTTTTATTATTATTCATTACTGAGAAAAGTACATTTTTGTTAACTGGTTTCGGTCCTTCTTTTCCCCATATAGATATTGAAGAGAACGAGCTATTTTTAGTGCCACTGTAATTTTGAAACCGAACGTGTAAATGCCCCTCAAAAGTAAGTAAATACATCCGAAACATATAAAATGCAGTTAATCCTGCTGTGGAACAGGCTATTATCGCGAAAATCGGTGAATACAACCAACTATCATTAAGAATTTCATCTTTGGACCAAAAACAAGCAAGAGGTGGAATACCACAAAGAGAAAGTGTACCTAATAAAAAAGTAGTTTTTGTAATTGGCACATATTTGGTTAAACCACCCATAAGAACCATGTTCTGACTTTTATCTGGAGAATATCCAACAATGGGTTCCATTGAATGAATAATCGATCCGGATCCTAAAAACAATAATGCTTTCGAATAGGCATGAGTGATTAAATGGAATAAAGCAGCTCGATAAGAACCTATCCCTGGAGCTAACATAATATAACCCAATTGAGACATTGTAGAATAGGCTAAACTTCTCTTAATGTCTTTTTGAGCAAGAGCTAAAGTAGCTCCTAATAGTACCGTTATTATACCTAGCAAAGAAATGAGATTCATTATGTAAGGTATGGCTGTGAAAAGGGGAAGAAGCCGAGCGACAAGAAAAATTCCCGCTGCTACCATAGTAGCAGCATGTATAAGAGCCGAAATAGGAGTGGGCCCCTCCATGGCATCAGGTAACCATACATGAAGGGGAAATTGTGCGGATTTAGCAACTGCACCAAGGAATAATAGGGAGGCACACAGAGTAGCAAATAAAGAATTGACCCCATTATTATGGATCAAGTTATTGAAGATTTCGAACAAATCCCGAAATTCCAAACTACCTGTTATCCAATAAAAACCTAAGATTCCTAATAATAAACCAAAATCCCCTACACGATTAGTTACAAACGCTTTTTGACAAGCATTGGCTGCAATTGGTCGTGTGAACCAAAAACCTATTAATAGATACGAACACATTCCCACCAGTTCCCAAAAAATATGAATTTGTATCAAATTGGAACTAGTAACTAATCCCAACATAGAAGTATTGGAAAAACTCATATAAGCAAAAAATCTCAAATATCCTTGATCATGAGACATATAATTGTCACTATAAATAAGAACCATGATTCCAACAGTAGTGATTAGTATTGACATAATAGAAGTAAGTGGGTCGATCAAGTGGCCGAACTCTAAATAAAAATCATTATTGATGGTCCAAGAACATAGAAATTGATAGATAGAACTGCCATTGATTTGCTGAATAGACAGATCGGCCGAAAAAACCATAACTATACTTAGCAATGAAACACTAGGAAAAGCCCACATACGACGAAGATTTTTTGTTGCAGTCGGAACAAGCAGAAGTCCCCATCCTATTGACATAGTAACTGGAAGTGGAACGAAAGGTATGATCCATGCATATTGATATGTATGTTCCATAAGAAAATAAAACTTTTTTGATTCTTATTAATTGTTTCCGATTCACCAGCTCTTCTCTCTTTCGGAAGTCAAATAAATAAATAAAAATAAAGATAGAAAAGAACTCAAATAGGATTTTGAATTCTTAATTATTCCGATTCTTTCCCAAATATCGTATTGAATAAAAAGAAATTTAAATCAAGAAGTTACAATTGTTCAAATGACCAAGTCACTGGTTAAAACTGACCATTTAGTTATTAACTAAGATATTTATTAAGATAAAGAAAGAATATGAGATTTTCAATCATTCTACTATTACGGCGATTGATATCCATATAGTAAATAGTAAGGAAAAGGAATGACACCAAAAAAAGTAAAAGTACTCTATTGGGATATGGATCATAGAATCCGCCAATAACTCGACCCAATAAAATACTAGTTATTTTAGTTAGTTTATTCGGAGTCATTAATTAATTCATTGTAGAACTGATTGATTGGCTTCTATTCCAATAAAACAAACTTATGTTTATAGGAAATCCTATGATACTCGTCACTTCGCATAGAACTAAAATAAGAGATTACTAAAATTACCTTTATCAAGTAATGTATCGTTTAACAGATTAACTACCAATCTCATTTTCATTTAAATTATGAGTACTCTATCCTCGAGCTTGATCAATTAATAGAAAAATTTTACATTATTATTTTCTTAAATTAGGTAAGGATTCTTAAGCTTTTCGATTTATTCAATGTAAGACGACGAGATATAAATAGACTGAGATTGAGATATGAATTGGAACCCTTTTTGATTCTTATCAACAACAACCGGTTCGATTTCTATGGTAGCGGACCTCATAGACATAGATCGGAATGAAGATATGAAGGTACAAATTAGTACGAATTCTTCTTTCTTCGGGCATTGTATGTAATAGAGATGTGGAACAAAAAAAAATTCCTTTGAAAATCACATCGTTTTTCTTTTTTCTATTTCTTTTTTTTATCCCTAGTGTACTCTATGTGATGCGCACGTATCTATATTTTTGTATGTTATGAAGGAAGTATCCGCTATGGAATAAATATAGATAATGAATAGCAAGAACGATCCATTTTGAACAATACATGTCTTTCACATCCAACTATAAAAGTAACTTCTTTATTTTAAAATGGCGGTTCCAAAGAAACGTACTTCTATCTCAAAAAAGCGTATTCGTAGAAATATTTGGAAGAAAAAGGGATATTGGGCGGCGGTAAAAGCTTTATCTTTAGCTAAATCTATTTCTACCGGGCATTCAAAAAGTTTTTTTGTGCGACAAAAAACAAGTAATAAAGCTTTGGAATAATCTGAATCGACATGACTCGATGAATTGGATGATTTATAAGATGAATAATTCACATTAACTAATGTTTTGAACTCATCTATATGAGATAGAACTGAACCGGCTGTTGTGGTATGTAGAATAAGAATTATTCTGTCTATTGGGTTCTAAGAACGGTACTATTTCTTTTTTGTTGTTTGAAAAACAACAACAAAAAAGAAATAGTTAAACACAAAATACAAGGTTTCACTTTTCATTATAGTAGATTTTGATAATTCGCGAGATGGGGGTTGTTATTTCCCCCCCCCAAAAAAAAAAAAAATCTTTTTTTTTAGGAAGAAGTTTATTCGATTATGTATCTCCAATAGTTATACATCATTAAGATTTTTGGAAGATCTGAAACAAGTATGAACGACAGTAGTAAAAATGAATGGATCCTTGAAACTAATTGATTGAAATATATATTTTCAGACTTTGCTTTGTAACTCTCCGAATCACTACATAGATTCCCTCTTGTTTCGACCCAATCAATAAAAACTCCCCGGATCCCCTTTAGGTCGATATTTATGTACGAAGAATAAGTCAATCTTCCTTAATCCAAAATAGATCCTATGTTTGGACCGTAGGATCGATCAATCTATTTTATATAGAATATACTTTATTTATAAGTAAAGTACATAGCGTAGAATTCCAATAGAGATTGAAACTCTTTTGTTTTATGTGCAGCCCAATACCTAATTGGTTCGGTAAATCCTCACACGAATTATGTATACAATGAGGATCCCAACCATTAATACAGTTTTGATACCAAACTATCTAAATATTTATAGAAATTCCTTGGATGTAGTTATCCAATTGTGGTACATAAAAAATCCTATTTATTTTCTTTTGTTCAGTGAAAAATGAATCTTTTTTCATTTCCGATCCATGAAATCAGATAAATGAGAAATGAATCATCAAAAAATGATATAAAAAAAGGGACAATTCTTAGTTCTAGACCTCAACTGAGGACATAACCATCTAGTTCCAACTGTTCCAGAAGAACTTATACTACGTGAAAGCCTGTTGTTAAAAATGACACCATACCGGGATACTAAGGATTATTGAAGTTCAAATATTCATTTGAACGAGTCTTTATTCATCGATTCTAACGTTTCCTAAAATATATTGCATTGAATCTTTCAATCTCGACGATTGAACATCATATGGGCTATTATTATTTCGATCAAGCCGCCATGGTGAAATCGGTAGACACGCTGCTCTTAGGAAGCAGTGCTAGAGCATCTCGGTTCGAGTCCGAGTGGCGGCATCCTCTAAAAAGGATACATTAGATCCTATAATGAATTTAATTCGGAATTTACATTCCGTAATTGAGGGACCCCTCTTTTTTTTTAATGATTTTTTTTTATGATATTTGCGACTTTAGAACATATATTCACTCACATCTCTTTTTCGATCATTTCAATTGTCATTACGATTTATTTGGTGACTTTATTAGTCCATGAAATCGTAGGACTATGTGATCCGTCAGAAAAAGGCATGATAGCCACTTTTTTCTGTATAACAGGATTATTAGTTACTCGTTGGATTTATTCGAGGCATTTCCCGTTAAGTGATTTATATGAATCATTAATGTTCCTTTCATGGAGTTTCTCCATTATTCATATGGTTCCTAAAATAGGGAACCATAAAAATGATTTAAGCGCAATAACCGCGCCAAGCGCTATTTTTACCCAAGGCTTTGCCACTTCGGGTCTTTCAACTGAAATGCATCAATCCGCAATATTAGTGCCTGCTCTACAATCCCAGTGGTTAATGATGCACGTAAGTATGATGTTATTGAGCTATGCAGCTCTTTTATGTGGATCGTTATTATCAGTAGCTCTTTTAGTCATTACATTTCGAAAAAACATAGGTATTTTTGGCAAAAGCAATCATTTACTAATTGGGTCATTTTCCTTTGATGAGATCCACTACTTAAATGAAAAAAGAAATGTTTTACAAAACACGTCTTTTCTTTCATTTCGAAATTATCACAGGTATCAATTGACTCAGCGATTGGATCA